GTGTCTTGGGTTCGAATTATGCAAAAAAGCATTTTTGCTATCGAAATAAAAAAAATAGATGGAAATAAATTGCGTCCAATAGGATTTGAACCTATACCAAAGGTTTAGAAGACCTCTGTCCTATCCATTAGACAATGGACGCCGTTCATTCCGATTTTTTCGTATTTTTCTTGAGTTGAAAACAAAAAAATCGGATTATATGTGAGATAATTATTGGAATTGTATATTCAACGATTTACTAATAATGATGAAATATCAAGTCATAATGTATTATCTATATTCTAGATATAGAATTCTAATAGAATTTTTAGAAAAAATAAAAAGCGGGTAGCGGGAATCGAACCCGCATCGTTAGCTTGGAAGGCTAGGGGTTATAGTCGACGTCCATTCAGTGCTTTGAACGTCTCTAATTCAAAACCGAACGTGAAACTTTGGTTTCATTCGGCTCCTTTATGGAAAGTTAGTAAATTCTTAGATCTAAGAGGTGAAAAAAAACGAACAAAATTATACCCATAACACCTACGTCAGCTTTTTATTTGAATACAGACAAAATGAATCGCTTTCTAGATGATCCTTCTAGGAGAAGGTGATTCTGACAATCTTTCTAGTTACTTCGTTCTCTATTTCTATTTCAGAGGATCCTAAGGAAAAGGATTTTGTTTCCACCGAGCTAAAACAATACGCCGATGTCTCTAGTAAACCAAAGTCATCGCTGAATAGCTATTTTGTTCCAATTTCTTTTTTTAGAAATAAAAATGGAGGATTTAGTTACGATTAGAAGTTTACTTTTTTTCTTTACCCATGGATCACTCATACTTATTCAATTGGAAGTATTGGTCCAATTGAAAAATTATGTTTCGCAATTTCATAATCCAACTTTTCAATTTATTAAGTGACTCATGGATACAAATCACGAGAATTCGTATTTTTTCTCCAATTTCTCATTGAGAAGTAAAGGATTAAATCCTTTTAAGAAATAAAGTTTTTGATCGGAACATGAAAAAAACCGAAAGACCCTTTAACTATTAAGGGTTAAAAGAACGAATCGCACTTTTACCACTAAACTATACCCGCTACAATATGATTATTGTATACAAATGGACCTTTTGTCGAGCAAGCTAAGTGAGCATGATCAAGATAGGATTATCAAAGAATCATTAAAACGAGCGTGCTGAACTTTTTCACGAGTAGATCCAAAATTAATGAGATTCGGAAAAGAGGCTACAAAAAAATTATTTAATTTTAATTATTATATTATTAATATTATTAATTAAATAACTAATATTAATTAAATAACTAAAGTTTTCGCTGAAGAAGTTAGATAAGGATCAAAAAAAAACATTAAAATCATAACACAAAAAATGTATTGTGGAAGAATCGATAGTTTTTTTTTAGTTCGGGTAAAATATAACAAGAAAAGAATGTAAATAGTATTTCTTCTTTTTGTCGTTACTTGAATATTTTATATTCAATTGAATATAATAATAAAAAGTCTTTTTTGTTTTCAAAAAAGAGAAATCATTATTTAAATTTGAATTTGTTGGAACAAAAAAAAAAGAGCCCGGCTAGGTACTGACCAGGCCGGGTCGTGAGAATAAGAAGGGCCTTTCGAACAAAATTAACACAAAGAGGTCTTGCTTATTTTTTTAGTTCGGTTATTGGCGCGGTCAAGTCCACCTTTTAGATAAAGGAAATTCCTGATTTGTGGATCTCTCTATATAGAAATAATAGAGAAAGAAAAGAGAGAAAGAAAAACTCCTTAGATTATGTGTAATGTAGTAATTCTATTTTTCAATTCGGAGAGATGGCTGAGTGGACTAAAGCGTCGGATTGCTAATCCGTTGTACGAGTTATTCGTACCGAGGGTTCGAATCCCTCTCTTTCCGTTTCCGTACTTTATTTATATATATTTATATATTAATATTTTATTTATATATTAATTTATTTTTTTTTCAAATTTTGAAAATCTTAGTGAAACGTGTGTATAGATAAAATCCTAATTAAATTTGAAAATTAACCAAGAAACCTTTTGTATTTTATTCTTCACGTCCAGGATTACGCCCTGGATCATTAGATAGGAATCCAAAGATAAAGAGAGAAATAAAAAATATCACTACAGTATAAACGAAGAGTTTCAGAGTAAGCATTACAAATCTCCAAGATTATAAAAAAAAAAAAAGAGAATAGATCTTCCATTTTTCTACCACATATCCTATTTTGACACCAAGAAATGAGGTTTTTCTAGAAATGTATTGTCACAAATTCATTTGTTTTTCATTAAAATGCGCTTATATCCAAATTTAGATATTGTGGGAGACCCTAATAGGGTTAGGGTCTTTGACTAGATCGCTGGAAAAGGCTCAAAAACAAGGAAATGAGGGTAAGCCTGATTTATGTCGACTATCCACGAATTTCAATGTGTGAATCGAGGGTTCATACTCTAAAACTTATCTGATTTTATCAATTGTTAGAATTTATTCTCGAGCAAATTATGCATTTTCTAGGATATTATTATTCATATTCAGGATCTTATCGAAAACTTACAGCAGCCTGCCAAACAAAAGCTAAGAGAAAAAAAAACAAAGGTATGACTGGCATAACATCTACGATTGGATTCAAAAAAGCATAGGCTTCGGGCAATTTGCCGAAGAAAAAACTACTCAAATAAAGGGGCGAATTAATACAAATACAGATCAAACTAACGATATTAAGCATAACAGACATTTTGTTCTTGGAGATAATTGCATTTTGGTTGCATTTTTGATATAAGGAAAAAGAAGTAAAGTAAATAAGGTAGACAAAAAATCCTTCTTTTTCTTTGAATCCACCCAACCAAAAATCCTCCAATTCTCAAAGGAGAATAGAAGAAACCATACTTTCATACAATATCTTAATTGAATTCTATGTAATGATCAATAAATTAAGTTGAATTCTGTATCTATATGTATCAAAATTATAGTACCGGTCTATTCTATTATTCTATAGAAGATCTATATCTTATAGATATGGAATTTATCGAGATATTTATTTAGGCTGGAGTTGACAAACAACCAATAACAATATTATTGTTTCTTAGTGTAGATTAGAAAGTGAAATGGGGCGTGGCCAAGTGGTAAGGCAGCGGGTTTTGGTCTCGCTATTCGGAGGTTCGAATCCTTCCGTCCCAGCACGGATCCATTTCTCCATTATTCCCATATAAACCCTATACATAATATAAAAAGGAAGCGGCGGGGATAGCAGTTAATCTATATTACTTTAAACTTCTGTGTCTGTTCGAATTTGACTAACAAATTATCAAGTCCCATACTATATAGATATAGTATATCTATAGTAGATATAAAACATCTATAACAAACAGTGACAACAGTTCAGTCTATCTGAGAACCCTTACCTATTTTTTTCGATTTTGATTTTCGTAATCTGATTAAAAGAATTAAAATATTAACTTACATTATTTTTTTATACATCTCATGAAAAAAAAGGACTTCTTTGTTCTTATTTCTTTCTTCGTTTCTTTGATCTATTTCAAATTTTTATTTTAAATTAGTGATGAGTCAATTCAAAAAGAAAGACTGATTTTTCTATAAAGATCAAAGGCGATGCTTATTGTCCAATTTTCTTCAAACCCAACCCAATAAAATTAATTAAATAACAATTTTAATTAAATTTAATTAAAATTGTTAATTTAGAAATATTTTTTTATTAAAAAAAAACATTTTTAACCCTGTACGTGGAATCTTTGAAAAAGTAGGAAATCATTTAATTTATCTTATTAAGTCACTTGAAGATGCAGATTCAAAAACTTATTCGTTTATATATTATTTACATATAACATATATATATATATATTATACATATATGTATTATAGAATATATTTTTTTCTATATATTCGATTAGTCTGTTAAATATGTTAAAAATGTTGTCTTGCTAAGATTTTTTCCGAAAAATATTCTTTCATGTATCATATATTTATATATAGAAGAAAAAGTGTAGATTGCGATGTCTATGGACAGCTGAACCAATGACTATTCATGATTCCATAATTGAATCAATTCCATACCCGTTCCAAATTAGAGGAATGTTATGGTAAAACTTCGTTTGAAACGATGTGGTAGAAAGCAACGTGCGACTTGAAGGACACGACCCGTTGTGGATTTTTACATCCGCCATTTTAGATTTGTCTAGAAATGAGGTGCTCTTGGCTCGACATTGTTTGTTCTGTTATACTTGAACCCTTCGTTTTTTGTCGGGTTGTAAATAGTCCATGATGGAGCTCGAACCGAAAGTATTAATTCATTTCTCAGGGGCAAGGATCTAGGGTTAATGCCAATCAACTGGAACAACTTCGTAAATATATGGAAAATCGAAAAGATCCAATTTTAGCAAGTTTCCAATTCAAAAGCAAAACTTGTTGAAATTGAGCCAAATTTTTGATTCAACGTACGTGTATCATACTAGAATCAAGTGTCCATAGGATTCTTTGATCGAAAGAAATAAAAAAGGGTATGTTGCTGCCATTTTGAAAAGATTAAGAAACACCGAAGTAATGTCTAAACCCAATGATTAAAAATAGGAATTAAAGGGTTTAAAAACAAGGAAACACCCTTTTATTAGTTGTTAATTCTCTCGATAGTCTCAATAACTGGATCCAACTAAAGAATCCAAATAGAATTTGAAATAGTTTAACCGAGATAAACGAAAGGGAGTAAAGACTACTCAATAAATGAAATTCACTAAAGATTAGATTATCCTTTGAACTATTTGAGAGTTATCCGACTTGAGTTATGAGTATGAGCGGTTTCTTTTTCATTTTTCAGGAAGAAAAAAGATTGGAATCGTAGTCTAATTGATTTACAGGACCGGTTGTTGTTGTTATTTAATTTATTGGAATTTGATACATAGACAAAACTTCGAATTAAATCATTTTTTCTCGAGCCGTACGAGGAGAAAACTTCCTATACGGTTCCAGGGGGGGTATTGTTCATCTATATCTATCCCA